AAAAGACAGATTGCCTATCCTTTCTTTCATCTCGGGAGAAATACGGTCGGGAGGAGCTAATTCAAATCCCTCGGGTAAAATAAGAACAGCCCCCACATTCAAACCCCCCTTTTTACCATTAGCAAGAACTTGTTTTAGTTGCATATCATACGGAATTCGAACAACTGCTTCAAATACAGTATCGGGGAGTACCGTTTGGGGAACCTCAATATCCACGGGCTTATTAGCTAAATGGCAATTGGCACATACAATACGCCCAGTCGCTTCTCTTGGATTTTCATAACCCTGTTGTGCAAAAATGGGATATGCATTTGAAATGTATGTCCGAGTTATTATATATATCATGAGCGATACGGAAATGAATCGAGTAATCTGTTCCTTTGTCCAAGAAAAGGTATTTCTAGTTTGCATGGTCCAATCATTGAGCCCAAAATTTCTACAATAAATTAGGTAGGTTGCTAGTATAGTTCCCTATCCACGATTCTGCTATGTACGGAAATAAGTTTACTCGAATATAAGAGAAATCCTCTGGAGAAATAGAAAGAGTAAGTACTTTTTTGAACGTTTTCTTTATTACTTCTTTATGTACTAAAGTAACAAACATTATAATTGGATTAATAATTAATTAGTCATTCATTGAATGATAAATCACTACAAGTGATGGAGATACACGATTTAAATAATGGAAGATCCAATATTTGAAAATTGTATCTAAAATGACTGGAAAAGTGGAAACAAGACCAGATATAATTTGATCGTTATGAGCAAATCCAAAATCTTTGTAGATAGAGCCAAGCATTAGTTCCCAACCATGGGGCGAATGGAATCCAATACACAAATCCGTTAATAAAAGAATACAAAAAGCTTTTATCGTGTCGCTTACGTTATATAAGAATTCCTGAACCCAAGAGTTAAGAATAACAAGTTCTTCATTACCCAGAATTGAATAACCGCTTAGAATAATGAAACAGATTATATTTGTCGAGAAGTGTAAAATCATATGGATACGATCTTCATTGTGCATCTTGATCAATTCGATTGTTTCTTTGTGTATTCCTATACTAAGCTTTTGTAGCTGTGGTTCCGGATATTCCTTTATCATTTCGTTCAACAGGAAGAGTTCCTCGAATTCTATGAATTGTTCTAGAATACTATTTTCTTGAATGATATTCAAGAAAGTTTCGGATTGCCTAGTATTCCACCAATTAGTAACCCAGGATTCTAGACTTTTATGAAATAAAAGAGAGATACACCCAGGCAAAAATACTATAGATGCAAGATATAGAAGGGGAATGAATGCTTTCTTTTTTTCCATTTTTTTTTCATCTGTGAATTCTTAATGAACCCACCTCTTTTGTAAACTCTATGCGATCCAATATTTCTATCAAGCAATGAGTTCTATTACAAGGTATCTTTCCTATGAATCTATTCACTGTTTTTTATTTGTGATGTATTGGTTATGGTTAGTCCTTGAATCTCTAAAGAATAGCCAAATAGAATAAGAGTCCGCCTCAAATTCGAATGAAGAAATAATAAAAAATATTATTTTGTTTACTGATATCTCAATTGAGAAAATTCGCAGCAATTGTATTGTGTCCTTTCGATGAATGTCCCAAAGAGGCCCTTTCAAGTAATATCAAATGTTTCAAAAATTGGACCTAATCCCGAAATGGAATATTTTGATATAGGAGATGCCTCTATTATTTTTTTATTTTTTACCTCCTGATGAGAAATAATTTTTAGTTCATTTCAAAATACTTCAATCGGTACACGCAAGAAATAGGCTAATTCCGCAGCTTTTTGTTCAATTTCTCGTGGAGTCAAATTCTCATCAGTACGAGTCAAGGGAATAGCTCCCTGGCCTCGGATGTCCATATAAAGGACACGCCGGGCATAAATACCCTCTTTAACTTCTATTCTGATGGACTGAACATCTTTCATAAGGAATCGAAGGAAGATGCGACGATTTTTTCCGGGAAATCCCCAACGAAAAATACACACAATTCCTTCCTTTCTATCAAATCGATCATAACCACTCCCTACATTCCAGGAGATTGTGCACCACAAATAGGAACTAATAAAGAGACCTGCGATGCCATAGAAAGACATGACGAGCCCTTGTGGAAAAAAAATGATTTGCTGAGACGGAAATAAAGATATCAAATTCCTACCAAGATAACTGGACGTTCCAACCAACAAGAATCCTAATGAACCTAAAAAAAGGATAAAGGCCCAGCAGAAATTACTTGTTTTTCGAGACCCCGTTATAAGTTCTATCCATATATGTTCTGATCGCCAACTCATACTAGATCCGGTTGCATTTTATTGAAATTGAGAGAATAACCCCCCAAAAATTTGACTTTACTCTTTTTCCGAAGTAACTCTCATCAACTAGCACTATTCTGATGGGAACCTTTAGGCATAATTCACCGAATTGGCTAGATGTAAAATACTAGTATCCCCTTTATATGATCTCCTATAGATAGAGATAGTGACATGC